CGTCTCGAATGAATTCAAGAACATATTCAAAGAAATTCTGACTAAAAGTGGGAATCGTTTGCAGATTTCGAACAACTAGAATAACTGAAACTAATAAAATAGCAATTACAACCCAAGAAGTAATAAGTACTTGGGCATGCACTTGGAAACCTCCTATTTGCCAATAGAAATGTTGACCTACTTCCATAGCAGATATATCGTATAATCTTTTTAATGTGTTGATGGAACATAATATAACATTCATATTGTCCTGCCCTCGAAAAGAAATAGAACTTGAAGGGGAATTATTTTAATTCAACCATCTCCTTTCCTTTTTGATTTGTCTACTTTCATTTTTTTTTAATACTGACTAATCACATAATATTTCCGTTTGTTCTTTTTATATTTTTATTTTTTGTACGATTTAGTAATCGTATAGTAACCGATTCCATAAATCTATGAATCTCCCCAACCAAATCATATTATTTATCTTATTATTAATCAAAAATTCCGTATATAGCTAGAACGACCCTCACAAATTGCAAATATTAATTTGTTAAGAATGAATCGGATTGAAGCTATAGTATCATCATTAGCTGGAATTGAAATATCGGCGAGGTCAGGGTCACAATTTGTATCGATTAAACAAATCGTTGGAATTTCCAACGTTATACATTCTTGAAGAGCCGTATATTCTTCTTGCTGATCGATGATTATTACAATATCGGGTAACCCTGTCATATATTTAATGCCGCCAAGATATGTTTCCAAATGAGATAACTGTCTCTTCAATATAGCCGCATCTCTTTTTGGAAAACAGTTGAGTCTCCCCGTCTTTTGTTGCGTTCTCAAGTCCCTGAACTTATGAAGTTTGGTTTCTGTAGTATACCAATTCGTTAACATACCGCCGAGCCATTTTTTATTAACATAATGACACCGAGCTCTTATTGCAGCTCGCGCTACTGAATCAGCTGCTTCTTTTTTGGTACCAACAATTAAGAATTGTTTTCCCCTACTTGCTGCATCAAAAACTAAATCACAAGCTTCTGATAAAAACCGAGCAGTTCTAGTAAGATTTGTAATATGAATACCCTTACGCTTTGCAGATATATAAGGTGCCATTTTAGGATTCCATTTTCTAGTATCGTGGCCAAGATGAACTGCTTCTTCTATCATCTCTTCCAAAATTATATTCCAACATCTTTTTGTCATTTCTATTTATCCCCACACTTTTTTTTTTTTTAAAAAAAGTGAAAAAAAAAAGACCAGGTATTCTGAAATAGAAATAAAAAATTGTTCCGATGGAACCTTCTCTTCTATCGAAGATTGGCCATTGATACATGATCAGGCCATTTTTTTTATCTTTTTCTTTTACTACCCCCACCCCAAAACCGCGTTTAAGGGGATGAATCCGCTCTTAGGAATCGTTTAATCCTAGATTGTTCTGATGTATCACATAAATTCTTTGAAATGAAAAAAAAGAATTCTCTATGGTGGAACAAAATATCTCTCATTTCGTCCTCGAATAAATTATTCTTTTTTGTTTCCAAGATTATCTTGTTATGTTGCCTTGGCTTTGAATGGTGCATTATTCTTTTTAATCCGGTACCAACGGGTATCATTCCTCCTAAAACAACATTCTCCTTCAGACCTTTCAACCAATCTATACGACCCCGGAGAGCGGCTTTTGCTAAAACTCTAGCAGTTTCTTGAAAACTTGCTTCAGATATGAAACTTTGAGTATTCAGAGATGTTTTTGTTATTCCCAATAATAGAGCTCGGTAGCAAATCGCTTCGTCCAGGGCACGGCCCGCTCGTTCGGCTCGCAACAATCCAATTAATTCGCCGGGTGAAAAAACATTAGACATTCCATCTTCTGAAACCAAGACTTTTGATGTTATTTGACGCACAATAATTTCTATATGTCTATTATGAATGTGAACTCCCTGGGATCGATAAACTTTTTGAATTTTATTAACCAAAGAAATACGACTTTGCGCTATAGTTAGTTCAGCACTAATCAAGAATCCCCAAGGAATGCCGAGAATTCTTGTTATATGCCCGTTCCAATTGTCAATTCTCTTTTCTAGGTTCATCGATATTGAATCAATCGAACGCACTTCTAATACCTGTTCTACTTTTGGAAGACCCTGTGTTATATCACCAGATCTCGATTTTTCATATATAAATGTAACTAATATATCTCCTTCATAAAGTATTTCTCCATAATGTCCATGAACAGTTGCTCCTGGAGTCGCCAAATAAGGGTTAGCCGATCTTATTCCTACAGAATCCATTTGAACAGTTAGAACTTGACCCGATTTTAAGTGTGGTGCATTTTTCATTTGCACTATACATCCATTTTCACAAATAAATTGCCCAAGACTAATTATTGTAAACGTTTTTTCACAATAATTATGATGTATAAAATGCCAATTCAAAAAAAATGGATTTAAAACGATAGTACTGCATATATCAGGTTTATAAATTCTCTCGTTTTCGTCCATTAAATAATATTTTAATACTTGAAAAGTTTCCTTTAATTTGTCAAGTTGGAAATTATTATTCATTTTACCGTTTAATAATTCATAATCAGATCTCGATGAATAATAATTTCCAACTTGAAGGGCTATTCCTAAAGGACCTAACGAATTCTTAATTGGAATTATAGGATCTATTTGAATTTGATTAATTCCTTCTTTTGTCCCATTGTAATATTTTCTATCGTTGAATGGTCCTATTTGAAAACAATTAGATGATGACAAAATTATCAAAGATCGGCATGTCTCATTTCTATTCAACAACATACGAATAGTTCCGTGATTTTGACTAAGTGATTGTTGAATTTTTGCCTTCGAAAAAATAGAAAAAAATGGATTAATATAGGTCTGATCCGACTCATTATCCGAGATCAATCTTGAACTGGACGGATTATTCCTTTTTCTGATATATGAAATATGAGATTTCATTAAGTCAATTCTTAGAAAACCTTTAATCAAACCATTTGTACTTACTTCAACAAGAGAAGCGTGGGCATTTTCGATAGAAGAACTTTCTTTGTCTTGATCCCAATTTAAGACTAAACAAGTCCGAACTAATTGAATACTTGTATTAGAAATTCCCTGAATTGATTTTGTATTTCCAGAAAGAATATAATTAATAACTTTTAGTTCCAGATCATTTTTTTCTTGTAACATATCTTGGGGAAAAAGTTTTATTAAATTGATACCATCCGCTATTTCATATAGAATTACGGGTCGAACCAAAACAAAATACTTTTTTTTGGTAATTGTAATCCATTGGACATAGATCCAATTTTTCATTTTTTTTGATTCCTTAGAATTCTTTTTTACCGTTCCGGGTGGTATCAAGATGGCACTGTGTCGGGATATCTTATCCATCTCTCCAGGAAAATAGATATCCCCAGAAAATATTTTTAATTCAATCTTTTTTTTTTTCTTCTCCACTCGGACCAATCCGCCTACTCGACTTCTTATATTTAAAGTGATTGGTGTATCTACTCCAACGATACTATTGTTCCGTATCATTATGGAAGAAGATTCAGGTAAAATATGCACTTCCTCGGGAATGAAAAAAAATCGATCTACTTTGATTTGGTATTTTGGCTTAAATTCTTTAACTCCTTGATACTCAAATAAAAAATCCTCTTTTTTCAAAATTGAATTTATGCTTATAGTCCTATATTTAGTAATTCCTGAACTCGGTGTTCGGTATTGAGGATCATCGAAATAAGCAAGAATAGTATTTCTACGAAAAATGCCATTGATTGGTATTTCAATCGCGATACCCGAAGAGAACATTAATTCTTTGTCTCGTTCTTGAATCGATTGGAATGGAAATGAAATGATGAATCTATTTCGTCGCCTTTTTGATAATAAATCCGAAGTATCAAGGAAAATAGCAGGATGTCTAAAATGACAATGATCCATACATATGATTTGATTAAATACTGAATAATCAGGGATCATTCCTTCTTTTTTACCAGAAGGATTGAAACTAAAGAATTTATGTCGTACTTGATCATTACTTATTAAAAGGTTACAAATATTTCTTTCTCCAGTAGAAAGAGAATGAATATTCATTTGATCTTGATCCTGGCGGAGTGAAAAAGAGACTGAACCGGCTCTGTACGACCTTCCTGATAATATCCATAAATGACTTGTTTTTGGTAAGATATGGACATTACTATATCGAAATTCTGATGCATGGTACACATCGGTACTCCAATGCATTTCTCCTTCTGAGTCAGAATAAACATATTTTCGAACCTTTTCTTTCAAATTCAAAGTGTATGTTCCTGCGCGAATCTCAGCAATCACTTGTTCTGATTTTACATATTGATCATTTTGAACTAATAGAAAACTTTTTGGTGGAATAGTCACATTATGTATAATATCGTCACTTTCAATAGTTACATACAAGTTTATATAACATAAAAAAGCAGGATGCCCATGACGTGTACGTGTAGGATGAACTAAATCCTCATTGAATTTTATTTTTCCATTAGAAGGCGCTCGCACATGTTCTGCAGTACCTCCTGTGAATACTCCGCCGGTATGAAAAGTTCTTAATGTTAGTTGAGTACCCGGTTCTCCAATTGATTGGCCCGCAATAATACCTACAGCTTCTCCTAATTCCACCAAGTGGCCATGAGTAGGACTTTGGCCATAACACAATCGGCAGATCCAAGATGTATTTCCACAGGTAAAGGGGGTTCGAATAGATATTCGTTGTGTTTGAAAAGTTTTGAATCGATTGATAAGTCCAATTCCAATATTTTGATTTCTAACGGCAATGCATCGTGAACCTCGGTATATATGGTCTGCTAATACACGACCAATTAATGTTTGTATCAAAATTCTTTCTGGCATCATTCCATTCTGGATATTCACCGAAATCCCTCGAATGCTACCGCAATCTGTTCGACGTACAACAATGTGTTGAACCACTTCAACAAGTCTGCGTGTAAGATATCCAGCATCTGATGTTCGTACAGCAGT